GCTAGCGTAGCTTAATACAAAGCATAACACTGAAGATGTTAAGATGGGCCCTTAGAAGCTCCGCATGCACAAAGGCATGGTCCTGACCTTACTATCAGCTTTAGCCCAACTTACACATGCAAGTCTCCGCAACCCCGTGAGTATGCCCTTAATCCCCCGCCCGGGGACGAGGAGCGGGCATCAGGCACAAAATTTAGCCCAAGACGCCTGGCCAAGCCACACCCCCAAGGGAATTCAGCAGTGATAAACATTAAGCCATAAGTGAAAACTTGACTCAGTCAGGGCTAAGAGGGCCGGTAAAACTCGTGCCAGCCACCGCGGTTAAACGAGAGGCCCTAGTTAATAGTGCTACGGCGTAAAGGGTGGTTAAGGAGAGCAATATAATAAAGCCAAATGGCCCTTTGGCCGTCATACGCTTCTAGGTGTCCGAAGCCCAACCCCACGAAAGTAGCTTTAACAAAACCCACCTGACCCCACGAAAGCTAAGAAACAAACTGGGATTAGATACCCCACTATGCTTAGCTATAAACCTAGACGTCCAACTACAATTAGACGTCCGCCAGGGTACTACGAGCATCAGCTTGAAACCCAAAGGACCTGACGGTGCCTTAGACCCCCCTAGAGGAGCCTGTTCTAGAACCGATAACCCCCGTTAAACCTCACCACTTCTAGCCACCCCAGCCTATATACCGCCGTCGCCAGCTTACCCTGTGAAGGCAATAAAAGTAAGCAAAATGGGCACAACCCAGAACGTCAGGTCGAGGTGTAGCGTATGAAGTGGGAAGAAATGGGCTACATTTTCTATAATAGAATACTACGAATATGCAACATGAAATAGTGCTTGAAGGAGGATTTAGTAGTAAAAAGGAAGTAGAGTGTCCTTTTGAACCCGGCTCTAAGGCGCGTACACACCGCCCGTCACTCTCCCCTGTCAAAATGCAATGATGATACATAACAAAAAAGCACTGACAAGGGGAGGCAAGTCGTAACATGGTAAGTGTACCGGAAGGTGCACTTGGATTAAACTCAGGGCGTGGCTGAGTTAGTTAAGCATCTCACTTACACCGAGAAGACATCCATGCAAATTGGATCACCCTGAGCCAAACAGCTAGCCTGACCACCAACATAAACCAGCGATATAGATAACGAAACATAAATTTTTATCAAAAATTAAACCATTTTTTTACCTGAGTATGGGAGACAGAAAAGGTTCAACCCAGAGCAATAGAAAAAGTACCGCAAGGGAAAGCTGAAAGAGAAATGAAATAACCCATATAAGCACCAAAAAACAAAGACTAAACCTTGTACCTTTTGCATCATGATTTAGCCAGTACCCTTAAGCAAAGAGACCTTTAGTTTGAAACCCCGAAACCAGGTGAGCTACCCCGAGACAGCCTAAGTAATTTAGGGCTAACCCGTCTCTGTGGCAAAAGAGTGGGAAGAGCTCCGGGTAGAAGTGACAGACCTACCGAACCTGGTGATAGCTGGTTGCCTGAGAAATGGATAGAAGTTCAGCCCCGTATGCCCCGTACCAAAAACATCATTTTAAGATTTAGGGAAACTTATGGGAGTTAGTTAAAGGGGGTACAGCCCCTCTAACAAAGGATACAACCTTTACAGGAGGATAAAGATCATAATATTTAAAACACACTGTTCTAGTGGGCCTAAAAGCAGCCACCTAAACAGAAAGCGTTAAAGCTCAGACAGAAAGAAGTTTATTATAATGATAAAAAATCTTATTCCCCTAATAGTATCAGGCTATTCCATGCTCACATGGAAGAGATTATGCTAAAATGAGTAACAAGAAGACTTGATCTTCTCCAAGCACAAGTGTACACCAGATCGGACCAACCACTGGAAATTAACGAACCCAAACAAAGAGAGTATTGTGAATTATATAAAAACCAGGAAGACCCCACAATTAAATAATCGTTAACCCCACACTGGAGTGCTATAAATTAAGGAAAGACTAAAAGAAAGGGAAGGAACTCGGCAAACATAAGCCTCGCCTGTTTACCAAAAACATCGCCTCCTGCAAACAAATTAAGTATAGGAGGTCCAGCCTGCCCAGTGACTACGGGTTCAACGGCCGCGGTATTTTGACCGTGCAAAGGTAGCGCAATCACTTGTCTTTTAAATAGAGACCTGTATGAATGGCTAAACGAGGGCTTAACTGTCTCCCCCTTCCAGTCAGTGAAATTGATCTATCCGTGCAGAAGCGGGTATAATTATACAAGACGAGAAGACCCTTTGGAGCTTAAGGTACAAAATTCAACCACGTTAAACAACTAAACAAAGAGGGGGAACTTAGTGGGACCTGAAATTTTACCTTCGGTTGGGGCGACCGCGGAGGAAAAATCAGCCTCCGAGTGGAATGGGCCAAAACCCTAAAACCAAGAGAAACATCTCTAAGCCGCAGAACATCTGACCATTAATGATCCGGCCAAACAGCCGATCAACGAACCAAGTTACCCTAGGGATAACAGCGCAATCCTCTCCCAGAGTCCATATCGACGAGGGGGTTTACGACCTCGATGTTGGATCAGGACATCCTAATGGTGCAGCCGCTATTAAGGGTTCGTTTGTTCAACGATTAAAGTCCTACGTGATCTGAGTTCAGACCGGAGCAATCCAGGTCAGTTTCTATCTGTAACGCTACTTTTCCTAGTACGAAAGGATCGGAAAAGAGGGGCCCATACTTAAAGCACGCCCCACCCCTAATTAATGAAAACAAATAAATTAAAAAAAGGGAGGGCCAAAACCCCTACCGCCCAAAATAAGGGCATACTGGGGTGGCAGAGCATGGTAAATTGCGAAAGGCCTAAGCCCTTTAAACCAGAGGTTCAAATCCTCTTCCCAGTTATGCTAAACACTTTAATAAATCACCTAATTAACCCTCTAGCCTATATTGTCCCAGTGCTTCTGGCAGTAGCCTTCCTAACCCTAGTTGAACGTAAAGTTCTAGGATATATACAACTTCGTAAAGGACCTAATGTAGTAGGACCCTGCGGACTACTGCAACCCATTGCCGACGGAGTTAAGTTATTTATTAAAGAACCCGTACGTCCATCCACATCATCTCCATTTTTATTTTTAGCAACCCCAATTCTTGCCCTTACCCTAGCCATGACACTGTGGGCACCCATTCCCATACCACACCCAGTGATTGACTTAAACTTGGGAGTACTATTTATTCTCGCCCTGTCAAGCCTGGCAGTATATTCTATTCTTGGGTCAGGATGAGCATCCAATTCAAAATATGCCCTAATTGGAGCCCTTCGGGCAGTAGCCCAAACAATCTCATATGAAGTAAGCCTTGGACTTATCCTGTTATCAGTAATTATCTTTTCAGGCGGGTATACACTACAAACATTTAATACAGCTCAAGAGAGCATCTGACTATTAGCCCCTGCATGACCACTAGCCGCAATATGATATATTTCAACTCTCGCTGAGACAAATCGAGCACCATTTGATTTAACAGAAGGAGAATCAGAATTAGTCTCAGGCTTCAATGTAGAATATGCAGGCGGGCCCTTCGCCCTATTTTTCCTTGCCGAATACGCAAATATTTTACTAATAAATACCCTGTCAGCCGTACTATTCCTGGGCACCTCAAACTTCCCCCACATACCTGAATTAACAACAATTGGTCTTATGTGTAAAGCCTCACTCCTATCTATTATGTTTTTATGAGTACGAGCTTCCTACCCACGATTTCGATATGATCAACTAATACACCTTGTATGAAAAAACTTCCTCCCTCTAACACTTGCCCTCGTAATTTGACACACTGCCCTACCAATTGCACTAGCAGGCCTCCCCCCACAGCTGTAGTCAAGGAACTGTGCCCGAATGCCCAGGGACCACTTTGATAGAGTGGCTTATAGGGGTTAAAATCCCCTCGGTTCTTAGAAAGAAGGGGGTCGAACCCATGCCCAAGAGATCAAAACTCTTAGTGCTTCCTCTACACCACTTTCTAAGATGGAGTCAGCTAATTAAGCTTTCGGGCCCATACCCCGAACATGACGGTTAGAGTCCCTCCTCCATCAATGAATCCCTACGTACTTATAGTTCTTCTATCCAGCTTAGGGTTAGGAACCACCCTAACCTTTGCCAGCTCCCACTGATTATTAGCCTGAATAGGACTAGAAATTAATACCCTGGCAATTGTTCCCCTGATAGCACAGCACCACCACCCCCGATCAGTAGAGGCCACTACAAAGTATTTTCTAATCCAGGCCACCGCAGCAGCAATAATTCTATTCGCAAGCACAACAAATGCCTGAATTACAGGAGAATGAGATATAAGCAATTTATCAAACCCTATTGCCAGCACAATAATTATTGCTGCCTTAGCACTTAAAATCGGGCTAGCACCAATACACTTCTGGATGCCAGAAGTCCTACAGGGATTAGACCTTCTCACAGGATTAATTTTATCCACTTGACAAAAGCTTGCCCCACTTGCCCTAATTATTCAAACAGCCCAAAATATTGACCCCTTGTTGCTGACAGGCCTGGGGCTCATATCAACAATAGTGGGGGGGTGAAGTGGACTAAATCAAACCCAACTACGAAAGATCATAGCCTACTCATCCATCGCCCACATAGGCTGAATGATAATTATTCTTCAATATGCCCCCCAACTAACACTACTAGCATTAGGAACTTACATCTTCATAACCTCAGCAGCATTCCTTACATTAAAATCATCATCTACCACAAAAATTAGTACCCTAGCAATAACCTGATCCAATAGCCCCATCCTGACCACAACTACTGCTTTAGTATTATTGTCCCTAGGAGGACTCCCGCCACTAACGGGGTTTATACCAAAGTGATTGATTCTTCAAGAACTTACAAAACAAAGCCTCCCCATTGTTGCCACAATTATGGCTCTAGCCGCCCTACTTAGCCTATATTTCTACTTACGGCTATGTTATGCAATAACACTAACTATTTCCCCAAACACCACCAATTCAATTACCCCATGACGGGTACAAACAACTCAAGCCTCCCTACCACTAGCTATCTCTACCACAATTGCACTTGGGCTACTACCTGTAACCCCAGCTATTTTTATACTAGCTACCTAGGGACTTAGGATAGCATTAGACCAAGAGCCTTCAAAGCTCTAAGCAGAAGTGAAAATCTTCTAGTCCCTGGATAAGACCTACAAGAGTCTATCTTGCATTTTCTGATTGCAAATCAAATGTTTTTACTAAACTAAGGCCTTACTAGATGGGAAGGCCTCGATCCTACAAACTCTTAGTTAACAGCTAAGCGCTCAAGCCAGCGAGCATCCATCTACTTTTCCCGCCGTAAGCCGAGTAAGGCGGGAAAAGCCCCGGCAGACTGTTAGTCTACGTCTCTGGATTTGCAATCCAACATGTTTCTTCACCACGGGGCTGGTGATAGGGAGAGGACTTAAACCTCTGTCTTCGGGGCTACAACCCACCGCCTGAACGCTCGGCTACCCTACCTGTGGCAATTACGCGCTGATTCTTTTCTACAAACCACAAAGACATTGGTACCCTTTATCTTGTATTTGGTGCCTGAGCCGGAATAGTGGGGACTGCTTTAAGCCTCCTAATTCGAGCTGAACTAAGCCAACCCGGATCACTACTAGGTGATGATCAAATTTATAATGTTATTGTTACTGCCCACGCCTTCGTAATAATTTTCTTTATAGTAATGCCAATTCTTATTGGTGGATTCGGAAACTGACTTGTACCACTAATGATCGGAGCGCCTGATATAGCATTCCCACGAATAAACAACATAAGCTTCTGGCTACTGCCCCCATCATTCCTTCTGCTGCTAGCCTCTTCTGGAGTTGAAGCAGGGGCTGGAACTGGGTGAACTGTTTATCCCCCTCTGGCAGGAAACCTTGCTCACGCAGGGGCATCAGTAGACCTAACAATTTTTTCACTGCATTTGGCAGGTGTATCATCAATCTTAGGGGCAATTAACTTTATTACTACAACTATTAATATAAAACCCCCAGCTATTTCTCAATATCAAACACCCCTATTTGTGTGAGCCGTGCTTGTAACAGCCGTACTTCTTCTCCTATCTCTCCCAGTCTTAGCTGCCGGAATTACAATGCTCCTTACGGACCGTAATTTAAATACTACATTCTTTGACCCAGCAGGCGGAGGTGACCCAATTTTATACCAACACCTATTCTGATTCTTTGGTCACCCAGAAGTCTACATTCTTATTCTACCAGGGTTTGGTATTATCTCACATGTCGTAGCCTACTACGCCGGTAAAAAAGAACCATTTGGTTATATAGGAATAGTTTGAGCCATAATAGCCATCGGCCTACTAGGCTTTATTGTTTGGGCCCATCATATGTTCACTGTTGGAATAGACGTAGATACCCGTGCCTATTTCACGTCGGCAACAATAATTATTGCTATCCCGACAGGAGTAAAGGTATTTAGCTGACTTGCCACACTTCACGGGGGCTCAATTAAATGAGAGACACCTATACTATGAGCGCTAGGCTTCATCTTCCTCTTCACAGTAGGGGGACTTACAGGAATTGTACTAGCCAATTCATCACTTGACATTGTTCTCCATGACACATATTATGTAGTTGCACACTTCCATTATGTTCTTTCTATGGGTGCCGTATTTGCTATCATAGCAGCATTTGTTCACTGATTCCCTCTATTTTCAGGTTATACCCTAAACGACACTTGAACAAAAATCCACTTTGCAGTGATATTTATTGGTGTTAATTTAACATTCTTTCCGCAACACTTCCTTGGGCTGGCAGGAATACCACGGCGATATTCTGATTACCCAGACGCCTATGCCCTATGAAACACAGTGTCATCTATTGGGTCACTCATTTCTCTGGTGGCAGTAATCATGTTCCTGTTTATTCTTTGAGAAGCCTTTGCCGCCAAACGAGAAGTATCCTCAGTAGAAATAACTATAACAAATGTAGAATGACTTCACGGCTGCCCACCTCCTTACCACACATTTGAAGAGCCCGCATTCGTTCAAGTTCAATCAAATTAACGAGAAAGGAAGGAATCGAACCCCCATATACTGGTTTCAAGCCAGTCACATTGCCACTCTGTCACTTTCTTCTAAAGACATTAGTAAAATGTAGATTACACCACCTTGTCAAGGTGGTATTGCAGGTTAAATCCCTGCATGTCTTATAAACCCAAAGCTTAATGGCACACCCCACACAACTAGGATTCCAAGACGCGGCATCACCCGTTATAGAAGAGCTTCTTCACTTCCACGACCATGCCTTAATAATCGTATTCTTAATTAGTACCTTAGTGCTTTATATTATTATTGCAATGGTTTCAACCAAATTAACAAACAAGTATATTCTAGACTCCCAGGAAATTGAAATTGTATGAACTATCTTACCGGCTGTAATTCTAGTTCTAATTGCCCTACCATCCCTTCGAATTTTATATCTTATAGACGAAATTAATGACCCCCATCTAACAATTAAAGCAATGGGTCATCAATGATACTGAAGTTATGAATATACAGATTATGAGGACCTAGGCTTCGACTCCTACATAATCCCAACCCAAGACCTTACGCCAGGGCAATTTCGGCTTCTAGAGACAGATCACCGAATAGTTGTACCAATGGAATCCCCAATTCGTGTTCTAGTGTCTGCTGAAGATGTCTTGCACTCATGAGCCGTCCCATCCCTAGGCGTAAAAATAGACGCAGTGCCAGGCCGACTGAACCAAACCGCTTTCATTGCCTCACGCCCAGGCGTATTTTATGGACAATGCTCTGAAATCTGTGGTGCCAACCACAGCTTCATGCCTATTGTAGTTGAGGCCGTCCCACTAGAACATTTCGAAAGCTGATCCTCAATAATACTAGAAGACGCCTCACTAGAAAGCTAATTATTGGACAAAGCGTTGGCCTTTTAAGCCAAAGTTTGGTGACTACCGACCACCTCTAGTGAAATGCCCCAATTAAACCCAAACCCCTGATTTGCAATTCTAGTGTTTTCATGAATTATTTTCCTCACTATTATCCCAACTAAAATCTTAAGTCATACATCACCCAATGAACCCGCCCCAATAAATAAAGAAAAACATAAAACTGAATCTTGAGACTGACCATGATAATGAGCTTCTTTGACCAATTCGCAAGCCCCTCCTTCCTAGGTGTCCCACTTATTGCTATTGCAATTGCACTCCCATGAGTCCTATTCCCAACCCCCCCATCCCGATGACTTAATAATCGACTTGTCACCCTACAGACATGATTTATTAATCGATTTACCAACCAACTCCTTCTTCCCCTAAACGTAGGGGGCCACAAATGAGCCCTTTTATTTGCCTCGCTAATAGTATTTCTTATTACTATTAATATGATTGGCCTACTTCCATATACATTTACTCCTACAACACAATTATCATTAAATATAGGATTTGCAGTACCACTTTGACTGGCCACAGTAATTATTGGAATGCGTAATCAACCAACAGTGGCTCTAGGACATCTTCTACCAGAAGGTACCCCTGTGCCCCTGATCCCTGTGTTGATTATCATCGAAACAATTAGCCTTCTTATTCGACCATTAGCCCTTGGAGTGCGACTCACAGCCAACTTAACTGCAGGCCACTTATTAATTCAACTTATTGCTACAGCGGTGTTTGTACTTTTACCAATAATGCCAACAGTAGCAATCTTGACTGCCGCCGTCTTATTTCTGCTTACACTTCTAGAGGTTGCAGTAGCAATGATTCAGGCCTATGTATTTGTTTTACTTTTAAGCCTGTATCTCCAAGAAAACGTTTAATGGCACACCAAGCACATGCATATCACATGGTTGATCCTAGCCCATGACCTCTAACCGGAGCTGTCGGTGCTCTACTAATAACATCCGGCCTAGCAATCTGGTTTCACTTCCACTCAACAACACTAATAACTCTTGGACTAGTTCTCCTCCTTCTTACAATATTTCAATGGTGACGTGACATTATTCGGGAAGGGACCTTCCAAGGCCACCACACACCCCCCGTACAAAAAGGCCTGCGTTATGGAATAATTCTGTTCATCACCTCGGAAGTATTCTTCTTCCTAGGATTCTTTTGAGCTTTCTACCACTCAAGTCTAGCCCCCACGCCTGAGCTAGGAGGATGCTGACCCCCAACAGGAATTACTACGCTGGATCCGTTTGAAGTTCCTCTTCTTAATACAGCTGTACTTCTAGCATCCGGGGTAACTGTTACATGGGCCCACCATAGCATCATAGAGGGTGAGCGAAAACAAGCCATCCAATCCCTCGCACTTACAATCTTACTAGGACTATATTTTACCGCACTACAAGCCATCGAGTACTACGAAGCGCCTTTTACGATTGCAGATGGGGTCTACGGATCCACGTTCTTCGTAGCCACAGGATTCCACGGACTACACGTTATTATCGGGTCAACCTTTTTAGCTGTATGTCTTCTCCGCCAAATTCAATACCACTTTACATCTGAGCACCACTTCGGCTTTGAAGCCGCTGCCTGATACTGACACTTTGTTGACGTAGTGTGACTATTCCTCTACGTATCCATCTACTGATGAGGCTCATATCTTTCTAGTATTAAAGTTAGTACAGATGACTTCCAATCATTTAGTCTTGGTTAAACCCCAGGGAAAGATAATGAATTTAATTACAACCGTTCTTATTATTACAATGACCCTATCCTCAATTTTAGCAGTCGTATCCTTTTGACTCCCACAAATAAATCCCGACGCAGAGAAGCTCTCCCCCTATGAATGCGGATTTGACCCGCTAGGATCTGCACGGTTACCCTTCTCCCTACGATTTTTTCTAGTTGCCATTCTATTTTTATTATTTGACCTTGAAATTGCACTCCTACTCCCTCTACCATGAGGAGATCAACTTCACAACCCAACAGGAACATTCTTTTGAGCAACCTCAGTTCTAATTCTGTTAACCTTAGGACTAGTATACGAATGAACCCAAGGCGGCCTAGAATGAGCAGAATAAGGGAGTTAGTCCAAAACAAGACCTCTGATTTCGGCTCAGAAAATTGTGGTTTAAGTCCACGACCCCCTTATGACACCAGTACATTTCAGTTTTAGCTCAGCATTTATTCTTGGACTAATAGGTTTAGCATTCCATCGAACTCATTTACTTTCTGCACTTCTATGTTTAGAAGGAATAATATTATCCCTATTTATTGCACTAGCCCTGTGAGCTCTCCAATTTGAGTCCACAAGCTTCTCAACTGCGCCTATACTACTACTAGCCTTTTCCGCTTGCGAAGCAAGCACAGGCCTCGCACTATTAGTAGCCACAGCCCGGACCCACGGAACTGACCGCCTACAAAACCTCAATCTTCTACAATGCTAAAAGTACTAATTCCAACAATTATACTATTCCCAACAATCTGATTAATTTCTCCTAAATGACTATGGACTGCCACAATTTCACACAGCCTCTCAATCGCCCTTGTTAGCCTTTCATGATTAAAATGAACATCAGAAACAGGATGAGCCTCATCAAACTCATACCTGGCCACAGACCCACTCTCAACCCCCCTTCTAGTATTGACATGTTGACTTCTCCCATTAATAATTTTAGCCAGTCAAAATCACATTAATCCAGAGCCCATCACCCGACAACGAATATACATTTCACTTTTGGCCTCCCTACAAGCTTTTTTGATTATAGCATTTGGTGCCACAGAAATCATTATATTTTATATTATATTTGAAGCAACACTTATCCCAACCCTAATTATTATTACCCGGTGAGGAAATCAAGCCGAACGACTTAACGCAGGGACCTATTTTCTATTCTACACCTTAGCAGGCTCTCTACCCCTCCTAGTTGCCCTACTTCTGCTACAACAGTCTACAGGCACCCTATCCATGCTAGTAATCCAATATTCCCAGCCACTACTATTAAATTCCTGAGGCCATAAAATCTGATGGGCAGGTTGCCTAATTGCATTTCTAGTAAAAATACCTCTTTACGGTGTACACCTGTGACTCCCAAAAGCACATGTAGAAGCTCCCGTCGCAGGGTCGATAGTTCTGGCAGCAGTGTTACTAAAACTGGGGGGATACGGAATAATACGAATAATAATTATGCTAGACCCTCTATCAAAAGAACTAGTATACCCATTTATTATCCTTGCGCTATGAGGAATCATTATGACAGGGTCTATTTGTCTACGGCAGACGGACCTAAAGTCACTGATTGCTTATTCATCTGTTAGTCACATAGGACTTGTAGCAGGGGGCATCATAATCCAAACCCCCTGAGGATTCTCAGGAGCCATCATTTTAATAATTGCCCACGGATTAGTTTCCTCAATGCTGTTCTGTCTAGCCAACACCGCCTATGAACGAACGCATAGTCGAACCATAATTCTCGCCCGAGGACTACAAATGATTTTTCCCCTTACAGCAGTATGATGATTTATTGCTAACCTTGCCAACTTAGCACTACCCCCCCTACCCAACCTAATAGGGGAACTTATAATTATTACAACCCTATTCAACTGATCCCCATGGACCATCGCTCTTACGGGAGCAGGAACACTAATTACAGCGGGCTACTCCCTCTACATATTCCTAATATCTCAACGGGGCCCAACACCAAACCACATTACAAAGCTCCCCCCCTTCCATACCCGAGAACATCTATTGATAGCCCTTCACCTAATTCCAGTTATTCTCCTTGTGGCTAAACCAGAACTCATATGAGGCTGGTGTTACTAGTCAGTATAGTTTAACTAAAATATTAGATTGTGATTCTAAAGACAGGGGTTAAAATCCCCTTACTTACCAAGGAAGGACAGAAATCAATAAGTACTGCTAATCCTTATGCTCCGCGGTTAAAATCCGCGGCTTCCTCATGCTTCTGAAGGATAACAGCTCATCCATTGGTCTTAGGAACCAAAAACTCTTGGTGCAAATCCAAGTGGAAGCTATGAACTTAATAACCCTGATCATGTCCTCCTCAATTATTTTAGTCATTATTATCCTTATGCTTCCACTATTAGCAACACTGAGCCCCAAGCCGCAAAACCCGGAATGGGCAAGTAAACATGTTAAAAATGCCGTCAGCACTGCATTCTTCATTAGTCTACTACCTCTCATGATCTTTTTAGACCAGGGAATAGAAATCATCACTACAAACTGACAATGAATAAATACGCACGTATTTGACACAAATATCAGCTTCAAGTTTGACCATTACTCCCTTATCTTCATCCCTATTGCCCTCTACGTAACCTGATCAATCTTAGAATTCGCAACATGGTACATACACTCTGACCCCAATATAAATCGATTCTTCAAATATTTACTTTTATTCTTAGTGGCAATAATTACGCTTGTTACAGCTAATAATATATTCCAACTGTTCATTGGTTGAGAAGGAGTTGGAATTATATCTTTCCTTCTGATTGGGTGATGATACGGACGAGCAGATGCAAATACTGCAGCCCTCCAAGCTGTAATTTATAACCGAGTTGGGGATATCGGATTAATTCTAAGCATAGCCTGATTTGCAATAAACCTTAATTCCTGGGAAATTCAACAGATTTTCTTCCTATCAAAAGACTTTGACATAACAGTCCCTCTAGTAGGACTGATCCTTGCGGCAACAGGAAAATCGGCCCAATTTGGCCTACACCCATGACTACCGTCCGCCATGGAAGGTCCTACCCCAGTATCTGCCCTACTACACTCAAGCACCATAGTTGTTGCTGGGATCTTCCTATTAATTCGCCTTCACCCACTTATGGAAAATAATCAGACCGCGTTGACAATATGCCTGTGCCTAGGAGCCTTGACCACATTATTTACCGCCACCTGTGCCCTAACCCAGAATGACATTAAAAAAATTGTGGCCTTTTCTACATCTAGCCAGCTTGGCCTAATAATGGTTACGATCGGACTAAATCAGCCACAACTAGCATTCCTTCACATCTGTACACATGCCTTCTTCAAAGCCATACTATTCCTCTGCTCTGGGTCTATTATCCACAGCCTAAATGATGAACAAGACATTCGGAAAATGGGGGGCCTCTATAATCTAATACCCGCCACCTCGACTTATCTTACAATTGGAAGCCTAGCATTAACAGGGACTCCATTTCTAGCAGGATTTTTTTCAAAAGATGCCATTATTGAAGCCCTAAACACCTCTTATCTTAACGCCTGAGCCCTGACCCTTACACTAATTGCCACATCCTTCACCGCCGTCTATAGCTTCCGGATCGTATACTTCGTGACCATGGGATCCCCACGATTCCTCCCACTATCCCCAATCAATGAAAATAATCCCCGGGTCATTAATCCAATTAAACGACTTGCCTGAGGGAGCATCGTTGCGGGACTTATTATTACATCCAACTTCCTACCCTCAAAAACACCAATTATGACAATACCAACAACCCTTAAAGTAGCAGCCCTAATGGTTACTATCGTAGGACTACTGGTAGCTATAGCACTCACATCCGTCACCAACAAGCAAATTAAAGTTACCCCTAAAATACCCCCTCACAACTTCTCAAATATGCTAGGATACTTCCCTGCAATAATTCACCGACTATTCCCGAAAAAAAACCTAACCCTGGGCCAATCAGTTGCTACCAAACTTGACCGAACATGATTCGAGACTGCGGGGCCAAAAGGATTGTCCCTTACCCAAATGATATTATCAAAATTTTTTAGTGATATTCAACGAGGCATAATCAAAACATATTTAACCATCTTCCTATTAACCATAACCTTAGCCATCCTTCTTCTTATCATTAGTTAAACCGCCCGAAGAGTACCACGGCTTAGCCCGCGAGTAAGCTCTAGTACTACAAGCAAAGTTAAAAGTAGCACTCAGGCACAAATAACTAATATTGCCCCACCAAAAGAGTATATAACAGCCACACCGCCCACATCGCCCCGCAACACAAAAAACTCTTTCAACTCATCAATAACTACCCAAGAACCCTCGTATCACCCCCCTCAAAACACCCCAGCCATTAAAAAAACACCTAATAAATAAACCAGAACATAGCCCGCAACAGAACGACTCCCTCAGGCTTCTGGAAAAGGCTCAGCAGCCAAAGCCGCTGAATAAGCGAACACCACAAGCATACCCCCCAAATAAATTAAAAAAAGAACTAGAGACAAGAAAGATCCACCACACCCCACTAGAATTCCACATCCCACTCCTGCTACAACTACCAAACCCAAAGCAGCAAAATAAGGAGTAGGATTAGAAGCAACAGCAATCAAGCCCACGACTAAAGCCACGAGTAGTAAGAACATAAAATAGGTCATAATTCTTGCTCGGACTTTAACCGAGACCGATGACTTGAAGAACCACCGTTGTGATTCAACTACAAGAACTAATGGCAAGCCTACGAAAAACCCACCCTCTCATTAAAATCGCTAATGATGCACTAGTTGATTTACCAACACCTTCTAACATTTCAGTATGATGAAATTTCGGATCCCTATTAGGACTATGCTTAATTGCACAAATCCTAACTGGATTGTTTCTCGCTATACATTATACTTCTGACATCTCAACCGCATTCTCATCAGTCGCCCACATTTGCCGAGACGTTAACTACGGATGATTTATCCGAAATATGCACGCTAATGGCGCATCTTTCTTTTTTATTTGCATTTACATACATGTTGCCCGAGGCCTATATTATGGATCCTATTTATACAAAGAAACTTGAAACATCGGGGTAGTTTTACTTCTACTAGTCATAATAACGGCCTTCGTTGGCTATGTGCTTCCATGAGGACAAATATCCTTATGAGGGGCCACCGTAATTACAAACCTATTATCAGCAGTTTCATACATGGGAGACACCCTCGTTCAATGAATATGAGGGGGCTTTTCGGTAGATAACGCAACACTTACACGATTCTTTGCATTCCACTTCCTCCTACCATTTGTCATCGCCGCCGCAACTGTCATTCACCTTCTATTCTTACACGAGACAGGATCGAACAACCCGGCCGGGCTGAACTCCGATGCGGATAAAATTTCCTTTCACCCCTACTTTTCATACAAAGACCTTCTTGGTTTCGTACTAATGCTATTAGCCCTTACATCATTAGCCCTATTCTCCCCAAATCTATTGGGAGACCCAGACAATTTTACACCAGCCAACCCCATGGTGACCCCACCACACATTAAGCCAGAGTGATACTTTCTGTTTGCCTACGCTATCCTACGATCAATTCCAAACAAATTAGGAGGTGTTCTAGCCCTATTATTCTCCATTCTAATCCTAATAGTAGTCCCTATTCTTCACACCTCTAAACAACGAGGACTAACATTCCGCCCACTTACCCAGTTCTTATTCTGGACCCTTGTGGCAGACATACTAATCCTAACATGAATTGGGGGTATACCTGTGGAACACCCCTACGTCATTATTGGGCAAATCGCATCAATTTTATACTTCGCACTTTTCCTAATCCTTATCCCCACAGCAGGATTATTAGAAAATAAAGCACTAAAATGAGCTTGCCCTAGTAGCTTAGTTTTAAAGCATCGGTCTTGTAATCCGAAGATCGGAGGTTAAATTCCCCCCTAGCGCCCAGAAAAGAGAGATTTTAACTCCCACCCCTGGCTCCCAAAGCCAGAATTCTAAATTAAACTATCTTCTGATAGTAACATGTATGGTTTAGTACATAATATGTATATATTACATAATGCATTAGTACTATATATGTATTATCACCATTCATTTATTTTAACCTAAAAGCAAGTACTAACGTCTAAGACGTACATTAACCAAATTTATAAAATTCAATAAAAGTTTATTTAAATGTTAGATGAATTATCCATTAAAAATTGACCTCAAATTTAAATGAATGAAATACTCAACTAATATTGTTTTAGTATATTTTTGTAGTGAGAGACCACCAACCATCTACATTAATGCATATTATCCGTGATAGAACCAGGGACACTTAACTAGGTTAAGGTATTTTATGAATTATTCCTTGTATCTTGGTTTCTATCTCAGGTATTTTAAGTGTAGTTCCACTATTCCTTACTACAATTGCATCCGGTTACTGGTGTAATTACATACTCCTCGTTACCCAACATGCCGGGCATTCTTTTATATGCATAGGGTTCTCTTTTTAGGTTTCCTTTCACTTTGCATATCAGAGTGCAAGCACAAATGATAGATTAAGGTTGAACACTTTCCTTGCTTAAGACAAAGTAGGTCAATTATTAAAAGACATAACTTAAGAATAACATATTACTAACTCAAGTGCATAACACATTCATTCCTTCTTCAACTGACCCTTATATAGATGCTCCCCCTTTTGGCTTTTGCGCGACAAACCCCCCTACCCCCTACGCTCAGCAAATCCTGTTATCCTTGTCAAACCCCTAAACCAAGGAAGGCTCGAGAGCGTGCAGGATAACAAGTTGAGATATGAGTTAGCCATGCGCGTTGTATATATATACATGCATATCGCTTCAATTCATTGCATAAAAATCCGACAAATATTAGCCTAAATAGCCCTATTAAGAATTTTGACAAAAACCGCAATGCAAAAATTTCAAACATTTTATTAAC